GGATTTTCAAGAAAGAGAATCTTATGATATGTTGGGAATCTCTTATGATAATCATCCGCGTCTAAAACGTATCTTAATGCCCGAAAGTTGGATAGGATGGCCTTTACGTAAGGATTATATTGCCCCTAATTTTTATGAAATACAAGACGCTCATTGAATAATCAGAAACAAATCTTCACTTCTTCAATAACTACAAGTTTAAATATTCAAAGAGATGACGTCTCGTTCAGATATTATGGATAAGAGATAAATAAAAAAAAATACAATTATAGAGATTCATTAATATTTTCCGATTTTGAAGATACTTTTTAGGGATGAGCCCAGTCAATAGGGTAAAACCAAAAGAGTTTATGATACCGAACTATGTACCGCGCGCGTCATTTAGATGAGACTCCAGAAAGTCACATAAGAGGAAATGAAGAAATAGAATCTGAAAAGAAAATAAAAAGAAATGAAAGGAGATCATATTTGATTTGTACTGTATATTGTATATGAGATGAATCTTGGCTATTCGCGCCCTTCAACTCCCCTAGACTAGACTTTTTTTTTAGGTCTTTCACCCAACTAATTTACCTTTTGGACTATGTATAAAGTATTAACATTGTATTTTACATACTTTATATACATGTACTCTTTACTCATCTTTAACTATTAGAATAGGTACATCTCCAGATACTTAGATAAATAAATTTGCATCATGATTTATACTATTCAATGAATATGGATGTCGACCCATATCAATTAATTTTTAATTTGTAGAATTGCTCATGTGCCAGGAACCAGATTTGAACTGGTGACACGAGGATTTTCAGTCCTCTGCTCTACCAGCTGAGCTATCCCGACCATTGATGACGTACCATCCTCATTTTATTTTAATAGAAGACTTGGGTGTATGTCAATTAAAAAGAAAAACGAAAGGGGGATTACTAAAGTCTTATCCATACCCCGGTGCAATTTCTTGGATCTTCAAAAAAAAAAGGGACTTTTTAAGTTTCAGTAAAATATGAATAATTAAATGAATGATTAATTATTCAAATTTAATATTAGGATTCCTTTCTCAAACATGTTCATTTGTACGTTTTTCATATATCACAAATCTTTTGATAAGAAAAAAATTTCCGTTCAGATCCAATTAGAATGAACGAGAAACATGACGAATTTTGAACTGCTAACTAACTGAGAAGATAGGATAAATAATTAGGAAATCAAATGGGCCTTTTTGGGGATAGAGGGACTTGAACCCTCACGATTTTTAAAGTCGACGGATTTTCCTCTTACTATAAATTTCATTGTTGTCGATATTGACATGTAGAATGGGACTCTATCTTTATTCTCGTACGATTAATCAATTCTTCAAAAAATCTATCATATTTTGATGGAAGAAATGATTTGATATCTTTTTTCAACTTATAATTGATTCACAAGAATTCTTTTAATTTTCATGAAAATTAAAAGAAATACGAATTCTGGTTGTAATTAATCATTTGGAGATAGTATTTCAGTACGTATATACATTTATTCTTCATCCTTTCTGGAGTTTCGATGGAAGGATTCCTTTACTAACGCAAAGTAGCCAACTCCATTTGTTAGAACAACTTCCATTGAGTCTCTGCACCTATCCTTTCTTTTTTTATTATCGCTTTCCGAACCCTTCTTTGTTTTCATAAAAACGGATTTGGCTCAGGATTGCCCATTTTTAATTCCAGGGTTTCTCTGAATTTGAAAGTTATCACTCGGTAGGTTTCCATACCAAGGCTCAATTCAATTAAGTCCGTAGCGTCTACCAATTTCGCCATATCCCCCTTTTTCTTTGTGATTAGGATCTCATTATGATAACGTTTTATTTTTTATTCATTTATATTATGATGGGCCTATTGAATTCATTAATTCAATATACAATATTGATCGATACATATCACATATATAGTATATATAGTAATAATATAATTATATATATAATATTCTGACGCCTATATTATAATTCTACTTAATACATATATTAAGTATATATTTTATTTTTCCCTATTTATATCGTTTTTAGCGTGCAATTTTGAATACTTGAACGGTCGATTCTTTTGTTTTCGTCTTAGCTCTTATCTTTCCGAACTAAAAAAAAAACTAAAAGGAAATTTACTAAATATTAATATTATAATGTATATAATATGTATTATATATACATTAATCTATTTAGAATCTTATTCTATAAGACTCTAATTAAATTAGAAAGAAGGTTATAGTAATTTAATTGATAATTTAATTATATTATAATTCTATTATTAATTATAAATTAGTTTATGTCAATTATGTAATAAAACTGTAATCGAATTAATAGTTTATTTTAATAGTAATAAAAAATTTTATTACTAAAAGAACTAGAATTTAGATTAGTAAAGATAGAATAGTCAAAAAAAAAAATAATTTTGAATTCAAAAAAAAATCTTACTATTTAATTAAGCTAATAAAGATATTGATTATTGATAATCATATATTTGGTATTATAAATAGATCGAAATTATATATTGCTATATTTAATATAGCAATTAATATGTTTTAGAATATTAAAATATCCAATATTTATTTATTTATTTCATATTATATATATATAATATATTCATTTTAATTGTGAAGAGTTAAGAACGAACAGTTAATATCTAAAATTCCAGTAGTTTACTAAATTCCTATGTGTGTAGAATTTATGTTATGGGAGCCCGCTTAGCTCAGAGGTTAGAGCATCGCATTTGTAATGCGATGGTCATCGGTTCGACTCCGATAGCTGGCTTTTCTCCATATGTTTGATTTTTCTTTTTTCCAGAGTTGATGTTGATAATGTGAAATCAAAGAAATTGAAAAGGCTTCTTCCCCCTTTCCCAAAGGGCACCCATCTATTATCTCATAAGAACTTCCAATTATAAAAAGGGTTTGATATATGTAGACCAATTAAGAAAAGAACCCTTAATTATTTATTTATATTCTTATTATTTTCTTATATTATCTAAGAAGATTTTAAATTTATACTATTTCTACTATAAATTATTTATAATATATTAAGGCCAGGATATTGATATAATTCATCTAATTATTCTTTCGAATTCTTCTTTGTAGTACAATACAATAATTCAATAAATTTTGATTAATTTATCATTTAATTTTATTGAATTTCAAATTTATATTCTATTTTTTATTTTTGTATTTATCATTTAGTTTAGTTTAATTCCATTTAGGTTTATGCAACTTTATAAGGAGTCTTTATGTCGCGTTACAGAGGGCCTTGTTTCAAAAAAATACGTCGTCTGGGGGCTTTACCGGGACTAACTACTAAAAAGCCTAGAGCCGGAAACGATATTAGAAACCAATTACGCTCCGGTAAAAAATCTCAATATCGTATTCGTTTAGAAGAAAAACAAAAATTGCGCTTTCATTATGGTCTTACAGAACAACAATTACTCAAATACGTTCATATTGCCGGAAAAGCAAAAGGGTCAACAGGTCAAGTTTTACTACAATTACTTGAAATGCGGTTGGATAATATCCTTTTTCGATTAGGTATGGCTTCGACTATGCCTCAAGCCCGCCAATTGGTTAACCATAGACATATTTTAGTTAATGGGGGTATAGTAGATATACCAAGTTATCGCTGCAAACCCCGAGATATTATTACAGTGAGAGATGAACAAAAATCTAAGTCTTTGGTTCAAAATTATCTTGATTCATCCTCCCGTGAGGAATTGCCAAAACATTTGAGTCTTCACCCATTCCAATATAAAGGATCAGTCAATCAAATACTAGATAGTAAATGGGTCGGTTTGAAAATAAATGAATTGCTAGTTGTGGAATATTATTCTCGTCAGACTTAAACCTAACTAAAAAAAGAAGGATTCGGACAATTTTGCCCTCCCTTTCACCAATATAAAGAGACTCGAGATAAGGGAGTTTATCTGGGTATTTTTTCCCATTCGTGTATCATAGGTTGATAGGGAGATCTTCATTCCTTGTCCATTCTTTCTAGTATTTTACATACCACAGAAATTGGGATTTAGAAATAGTGAAAACATATCAACGAAAGTCCTAACTGTTGGAATAAAGGTGTCCATTATTATTGTTATGATATATTATATTGCGGTCAATAACAAAAACAAATTAGGTGCAAGGGTACGGAAAGAGAGGGATTCGAACCCTCGGTAAACAAAAGCCTACATAGCAGTTCCAATGCTACGCCTTGAACCACTCGGCCATCTCTCCTACATAATGATAAAGTTTCATAAACCTATAAACCTAGTGACTAGCAATTCATATTAGGTTTTTGGATAAGTGCGTACACGCTATTTTATTTTAACTATAAAAATAGAAAAACTTTGACAAACCCTTACTCGAGGCTGGGGGATAAAGATAATTTTCTGGGACAAACTGTTAAAACCAATAAATAAAGGTATCTATTCATGTTTACAAAGATGGCATCCCCTATTTTTTTTTCGAATCTTTATATCCGATTAAATCACTTAATTGGAACAACTCTCACTAATTGCTCTATTTTTTTAGACTATCTTTAATGGCTACCCTTAGATCATGATTCTATTTAGTTTAGACTATTATTCTATTTTCATCCATTATAGAGCGATTATTTTATTCTTTTTCGTCTTTGGATCAAAATTTGAATTTAATCAAAACGTCTCGAATTATCCTACAGATAAGGATAAATTCGTTGATTCTTCAACTTTGATGAAATCGGAATATTTTCCTATATTCTTACTACTACTAGATTTACATTTGGATGGAATCTAATCGACTTCAAATATTTATTAGTTTTTATCTATTCCTGTAAAAAAGAAACAATTTGAGTAGAAGTGTTTAATTTTAGTGAGTCTGTTTTTATGTTATTTCGTACTGTAAAATTCTGTTGGTTGTGGGATTTTTTTCTCACGAAGGTTATTATTATTAATTATTAAAAGAAATTATAGAATGAATCTCTGCCTATGTCTAGATCTCGAATAAATGGAAATTTTATTGATAAGACCTTTTCAATTGTAGCCAATATCTTATTACGAATAATTCCGACAACTTCGGGCGAGAGAGAGGCATTCGCTTATTACAGAGATGGTGCGATTTGATTATTTTATTTTTTATTTAGTTATTTATTTTATTTATATTTTTTACCGCTCTTAGTATTCTTAGGAGAAAGGCGCATTATTATTCGGGATATAAATAAAATAATTATTGAAAAAAATCTACGCTTGTTGAAGGTGAAGTTTGTAAATAAAACAAAGCCTTCTGTCGTGTATCCCCGATTAATGCAACCTCAAATGCTTCAATTGTCGATTATAGAGTATTGAGCGAAAGGTTACACTACACCCCTATGGTTGTGTTAGGTCAAAAACCTACTCCACTAGTACCAATAGGAGGCATAGAGGAAGAGGCACTACTCCTCGGAATCAACAACACGAAAACTTTGTTATTTTGTTATAAAGTATCCCTTTTCCTTATCAGGATCAGGACTAACAAGAATGGTTGGGACAACAAACATCCATCTCGTTCGTGCTTTGGATACCCGTAGAACCATCGAAGACTGTTGAAGTGACTAATTCCTGAAAATTAAGAGGCGTTTAAGACAAAGAAATTGTTGGAGTCACCCGTTTTTTATCTAGTACCAACATACTTGATGTTAAGGAAAGATCTTTTACAAGAGGGTTGGTTAGAGATTTCTTGTAAAAACACCAGCCCCACTCAGTTTATAATGAGAATATTTTAATATTTTTTTATTCCATGTATAAGTCTCATTATGTACATAAAGGAGGAGCCGTATGAGATGAAAATCTCATGTACGGTTCTGAAACGGAGATTTTTTGAATCGAATCACGACCGTAACGGATGTCCGCTCAATCCGAAGGAAATTATGCAGAAGCTTTACATAATTATTATGAAGCTATGCGACTAGAAATTGATCCCTATGATCGAAGTTATATACTCTACAACATAGGCCTTATCCACACAAGAAACGGAGAACATACGAAAGCTTTGGAATATTATTTTCGTGCACTAGAGCGAAACCCATTCTTACCACAAGCCTTTAATAATATGGCCGTGATCTGTCATTACGTGCGACTATCTCCAATATAGAAAAAAAGGAAAAAAAGAGCAAATTTCTTAATAAATACTAGAAAAAAAAAAGGGCTTTCTACATATGTATCGTTCAAAACAACGATTTTTATCAGCTGTAGCAAAGAAATAAACTTCATAAAATTTGAAGTTATGAATATGAAAAAATAGGTAGTCCTCGATACTTTATTCGATGGATAAAGGATCTAATTGATAGAGGAAGCACCGTAAAGATCAATTCGTGAGGTTTTGTGCCGATACAATAAGAACTGCTTATTTATGTCATGATATGAAATAAAAGTTAGGAATCAACTTATGTAATAGAGTTGATCCCCTAAGGTATTGAGCAGCGGTGTAGGATCAGATCCCAAAGATAGTAAGCCTTTTCCTTCTTATAAAGTAAAGGAAAATCCTTTTCAAGGATTCTATAAATAAATATAATAATTTTTATTAATTTATATATATTAAAATTAAACCGAGATAGTTATCTTTATTAGAAAACTATAATGATAGTTGATAGTGGAAAAGCCTCTGCTTTATGAAGGTAGGAAAAAAGATAAAACTGATTAAATTAGTAAGCAAAATTCAAGTTTTAAACTCATAACCTCTTTTTCTTTTGGTTACCGCGAGAGCAAAAATGGGATAGATCCATGAGAAATCTCATTCAATTAGATATGGTATATTAAAAAAACGGACACCAAAAGAACTTGACCGCTGAGCCGTATGAGGTCGGAAACTCTCAAGTACGGTTCTAAGGGAAGGAATTTACCCTCCTATTCCGACCGGGGAGAACAGGCCATTCGACAAGGAGATTCTGAAATTGCGGAGGCTTGGTTCGATCAAGCTGCCGAATATTGGAAACAAGCTCTAGCGCTTACTCCGGGTAATTATATTGAAGCGCAGAATTGGTTGAAGATCACAAGGCGTTTCGAATAAGAGCACCTTTTTTAGTTTATTCTAATTTATTAATTACTTTAATTACTATAATATTATTTAATATTAATATTATTTAGTTTAAGTTTATAATTTTTTATATTTGTTATAATTAATTGTTTGTTGTATCTATCAGTCAAATAAAAAGATCCTTTACTCTAGGAAGAACCAATCACAAAATTTCATTATATCCCTTCTAAAATCGTTCTCTTTTATCTGGTATTTCGTAGGGATAAATGATATCCAGATAAAACATAGAATAGATTTTTCTTTTCGGCTATTATATTAAAAAGACCTTCAAATGACTAAATAAAAAATAAATAAAACTACTAGGATGTCTCTTAGAAATGACTAATGACTGTTCCGCGGTTTGTAATAGAGTAATAGTTATATGTTCTACGTAAGACATAAAGTAACTCCCTTTAGGAACTTCGAATTGCGATATGAATACACTAGGTTACCAAAAAATAAATTGGC